TTTACCATTAGCAAGAACTTGTTTCAGTTGCATATCATAAGGGATTCGAACAACTGCTTCAAATACAGTATCAGGAAGCACAGCTTGTGGAACTTCAATATCCACGGGCTTATTAGCTAAATGGCAATTGGCACATACAATTCGTCCAGTTGCTTCTCGTGGATTTTCATAACCCTGTTGTGCAAAAATGGGATATGCATTTGAAATAGATGTCCAAGTTATTACATGTATCATGATCGATACAGAAATAAATTGAGTCATCTCTTCCCTTACCCAAGAAAAAGTATTTCTATTTTGCATGGTCCAATCATTGATCCCGGAATTTCTACAATAAATTGGATAGGTAGCTAGTACAGTTCCCTATCCACAAATCTGCCATTGTACTGGAATAATTGTACTGGAATATAGGACGAATACCTTGAACTGGTAGAAGTATAAAGAATAAGTAAGATTGAAAATGCTGTCTTTATACAATACACGAAAAAGGATTCGTATTTGATTGATATCAGGAGATCAAATAAGTGCTTCATTCATTCATTGAATGATAAATGACTACAAGTGAAGGAGATAGACGATTTAAATAATGGAAGATCCAATATTTCACAATTGTATCGAGAATAACTGGAAAAGTGGAAACAAGACCAGATATAATTTGATTGTTATGAGCCAATCCAAAATCGTTGTAAACCAAACCCATTATTAGTTCCCAACCATGAGTCGAGTGAAATCCGATCCATAAATCAGTAACTAAAAGAATAGAAAAAGCTTTTATTGTGTCACTTAAATTATAGAGAAATTCCTGAACCCAAGAATTAAGAATGACAAGTTCTTCATTACCCAGAAGAAAATAACCACTTAGAATAGCGAAACAAATTATATTTGTCGAGAAACCCAAAATGATATGTAGATGATATTCATTGTGTGTTTTAACCAATTGTATCGTTTCCTTGTGTATTCCTATACGAAGTTTTTGTATATGTGTCCCCGGGTACTCCTTTATCATTTCGTCCAACAGGAAGAGTTCTTCTAATTCTATGAATCTTTCTAGAACGTTTTTCTCTTGAATATCATTCAAAAAAGTTTCGGATTGGCTGGTATTCCACCAGTTAGTAACCCAAGGTTCCAGACTTTTATTAAATGAGAAAGAGACCCACCCGGGCAAAAATACTATGGATGTAAGATATGGTAGGAAAGTCGATGCTTTCTTTTTTTTCATTTTTTATCTGTGAATTGTTAATGAACCTGCTTCATTCGTTAACTCTATCTGATATCTCTCTGAAGCACGTGTTCTATAACAAGAACACGGTATCGAACCTATGGATCTATTCCCATTTATTTATTTTTGTGTAAAAATGGAGTCCTTGAATCTAGAAGGAATATAAAAATGGAATAAAGCCTTTATTTGGATTCGGATGAAAAAAAAAAAAAATAAGAAAAAAAGTTTTTCCCGGATATTTCAATTAACCAAATTCGAAACAATTTCGCCTTGATTTGTTCCTTTCGATTTCGATGAATATACGAAAAACTATTTGAAGTAATGAAACGAATATTATTCGGATTTTGAGAAGAAAAAACTCCCTCGGATCAATTAATTATTTAGAAATGTTTCATCGTCTAATCACAAACCAGGAATAACGTATCAATTCCAAATCTTAGACCTAAAATCAAAAGATGAATTCTATATTACGAAATAATTTTCGGATATATTTGATAAATCCACACTTAACTTATCACTTAACTTATCTTATTAGATTCGATTTTTTTTATTTTTCTAGTAGAAAATAGAAAAGAATTAAGCGGGCTTCATACGTATACAAAAGAGTTTTGTTTTGAACAAATATTCTTCTTATTCTATTCATATAATATAAGTCTTCCTGCTTTTTTTTGTTTTATTCTATGGGTCCCAAATGGGAAATAGAATCTAACGTGTTTTGCTCGAATGAGTATTTTGAGGAAACTTTAGTTATATAAAAAAGGGGATTAGCTTATTCTTTCCCTCATGCCGAAAAATGGAAAACAGTTATTCTTCACTTCAGTTCATTTCAAAATATTTCAATTGGTACGCGCAAGAAATAGGCCAATTCGGCAGCTTTTTGTTCAATTTCTCGTGGAGTAAAATTCTCATCAGTACGCGTTAAGGGAATGGTTCCTTGGCCTCGGATTTCCATATAAAGGACACGACGAGTATAAAGACCACCTTTAACCTCCATTCTGATTGATTGGATATCTTTCATAAGGAAGCGAAGGAAGATGCGACGATTTCTTCCAGGGAATCCCCAACGAAAAATACACACTATTCCTTCTTTTCTATCGAATCGGTCATAACCACTACCTATATTCAATGAAATTGTGCACCACAAATAGAAGCTAATGAATAGTCCTGCGATCCCATAGAAAGACATCACGATTCCCTGTGGAAAAAAAATGATTTGTTGAGATGGAAATACAGATATCAGATTCCTACCAAGATAACTGGAGGTTCCAACCACTAAAAATCCTAGTGAACCTAAAAAAAGGATAGAGGCCCAGAAAAAATTACTTGTTTTTTGAGATCCCGTTATAAGTTCTATCCATATATGTTCTGATCGCCAATTCATACTATACTAGATCCAGTTGTATTCGATTGGAATTGAGATAATAACCCAAAACAAAAGAATTTGACTTTATTTTTCTTGATCCCGAAGTAACTCCCATCAACTAGCACTATTCTGATGTGAACCATTAGGACTAATTGGTTAGATACATTAAGTTTCTATTTTGATGATCTGCTATACCCACATATACATGCATTTATGCGGATATCATGATATGCTTTTTTAATAAGGAGCCATCGTACCGTACCCTATTACACTAACTAAATATTTGTATTATAATCCAATCGGTGTTGAAATAAATTGATGGGATTTGATCCCATGGGATCTAGACAATCTTATTTTTTTGGACATGAAAAAATAAAGAAGCCATTGCAATTGCCGGAAATACTAGGCCCACTAAAGGCACAAAAATAGAGGGTAAGTTGAGATCTGTCATAGAATGGGTACCTCGATTTAATAATTGTACCTCTTATAAAGATATCTTATGATAAGTATATCTATTAGAAATAATATATAAATTATATAAATTATAAATAATATATAAAGAATATTAAGTAGTTAACAAGTGCAAGGAATGTAATGTAGAACTAAATTAAGTGTATTATTCATCTTTCTACGCAAATATGTATGAGAATTCACTTTAAAAAATGGGATTATTCTGCTTTTCCCATCCTTATCTTCTTTCTATCTTCTAATAAGGAGTTTATTATTAACGGGGTTATTATGGGTTCGCGATTCTAACCATAACTAATCCGATTCAACAAACAAAAGAGGGATTCATAGTAAAAAATGGGGGTTCTCGGTAGATATAGAAATATCTTCTATTATCTATTTTTTCTATATTTCGATATTATCTTTATTGTTTATATTTAATATGAAGGTCAGAGAATTATTTTTCCTTATTCCCGATACCTCGGAAGGGAAAATTCACTATTTTATTTCGTTAATAGAAGGTTATTGATTACTAATTATGAATAGAGGTCGGATAAAAATAGATCGGGAGGAAAAAAGAAAAAGTAATTAATTATCCGAAACTTCGGACTCTTACTACAAATGGAAGTCGTGTTACCAAAGAAAAGACCATTCTTCTTAGTTTTTTTGATTATGATAAACTAAATACTTGTTCACTACAAATAACTGGAGCTAGTGCTATACTTTAATCTTTTGAATTTTGATTCAAGGGAAAGAAACCATGTAGCTGAAATAACTCACTCAGAACACCCTTTAAAGGATTACGTGGTACGATTGGATCGAATAAGCCCTTCTGGAATAAATACTCAGCCGCTTGTGAACCATCGGGTACTGCCTTATTCAATGTTTGTTCAATTACTCTTTTACCCGCAAATGCAATGTATGCATTAGGTTCAGCAATAATGACATCTCCCAACATACCAAAACTAGCTGTTACTCCACCAGTTGTAGGAGATGTAAGGATTGATACATAGAATAACTTTTTATTTGATTGATAATCATATGAAGCAGAAGATATTTTAGCCATTTGCATTAAGCTCAAACTTCCTTCTTGCATGCGTGCTCCTCCAGAAGCACACACAATAATAACAGGTAGAGATCGATTACTAGCATACTCGATCAAACGGGTGATTTTCTCGCCTACTACGGATCCCATACTACCTCCCATGAACTGAAAATCCATAACCCCAATTGCTACGGGAATACCTTTTAGTTGACCTATGCCTGTTTGAACAGCTTCAGTTAACCCTGTCTTTCTTTGATAAGAATCGATACGATCTCTATAAGGTTCCTCCTCAGAATGAAATTCTATGGGGTCCACAGAGACCATATCTTCATCCATAGGATCCCAAGTGCCCGGATCAATCGAAAGTTCGATTCTTTCTGAACTACTCATTTTCAAATGATATCCACACTGTTCACAAATATGCATTTTTGACCTAAAAAATTTTTTATAATTTAATCCATAACAATTTTCGCATTGAATCCATAAATGTCTGTATTTTTTATTTATATCAAAATCATTAGATCTTCCTCTTATATTGAAATCACTACCATTACTAATAGTTCCTATACCAGAACTCCTCCTTTCACTACCACTTACGCTGTCAGTACAGATGAAATTATAAATATAATTGTCATTGTAATGGTTGTTACCACCCGAAATGTAACTATTAATCCTGATTTTAAAACGAAGATGACTATCAATGCACCTATTAATATGATTATTCCAACTAGATTGATGAGTATCATACATGTAATGATAATAGTCGTTTTTCTTACTCTTAAACCCACTCTTCAAATAACTATAAAAAAAACTTTCTACTTCACTCAGAAAAGAACTCTCATTGTCAATCTCAAAAATCCGGTTTTCAATATCAAAATATACAGAATAACTGTCCCCCTTCCTATCCCTAACTAAAAAAGTGTCCTCGG